GTTTGTTTTTTCTTAAAAAAAAAGTAAAAGCCCCTTATCGGATTTGAACCGATGACTTACGCCTTACCATGGCGTTACTCTACCACTGAGTTAAAAGGGCCCTATTTTCTTCAATTCCTAAATAAGGAACTAGCCAATATGACTAGTACATCTATTTGTTACTGCATATACTTATTATATAAAATATATTATATATATATTCTAAAAAAAATGGGATTAGAATCTATCTATATCTATATATAGATATATTATTTGCATAACAACTCATTAAAGAACAAAAAATTAGATTTGCCTAGTGAATAAAATATAGTTAAAAAAGAATTTATTAATATTGTAATTGTATTTGTTTGATCAATATCAATTGTATTTGATCAATATCAATGGAATGAATTATTTACAAATGGATTCTTGCAGTCATTCTCATCATAACACCAAATTCATTTCATTTTTACATAAATGTACTCACCAATTCAAATATTTCATAGAATCATTTAAAAATGGATTCAATTTGTCCTGTCCCTAAACCAAATTTTTATTTTCCGGCTTAGTATGAGGGATAAATATACCTATCGAATCTTAATAATGAACGAAAGAAAGTGAAAGAAATTAAATTTGAACCTCCCGTCCTTTCCAACAAAGCAATCATTCTTGGAAAGGATTTTTTCTTTATTTTATTTTCAATTACTTATTTTTTAAATAAAATAAAAATAAAGAAATTTGAAATCTAAATGATGAATCAAAAATTTCTATGGAATTCTGAAAGATGGAAAAATTTTTTGGATCGAATCATATTATTATATTGACAATTTCAAAAAACTGTTCATACTATGAACGTAGTATAATGGCGGTCGGGCAAGTATGCCCCCATCGTCTAGTGGTTCAGGACATCTCTCTTTCAAGGAGGCAGCGGGGATTCGACTTCCCCTGGGGGTAGGGTGTTACGAAAGGAAGTTGATCATAAATTTTCAATAAAAACAGAAATGTATTCTTCCTGTTCCTGGGTCGATGCCCGAGCGGTTAATGGGGACGGACTGTAAATTCGTTGGCAATATGTCTACGCTGGTTCAAATCCAGCTCGGCCCAAGAATTTGCCGATCCACAATGAAATTATATAACCCATTTATTGTTCTCCGGAAATGATTGATGCGCTCTGATACGGAAGAATCCAAATCTGAAACATCCCTAAATGAATGCTATTAATTCTGTATTTCATATTTCCACAAATTCGAATATTTCTATCTAATAATCTAGATTCATATCAAAATCTGTAAATAGAAAATATAAGGAAAAGATTTCAATAAAAAAAGGTTTTTTATTGATTCCATTTTCAAAATAGATTTGTCAATAACAAACGTAATCTGCGTTGATCTCACTAAAGTGGATATCGAAATATATCTATCTCTATATAGATAGATATACAAAAATCCTCCTCTTTCATTTACAGCAAAATGGTTGGAATCCTAAATCGAAAAAGAAAAGCTTTGAAAGAAACTGTAAAAATGTGTATGCTATACACCCTTTTCCCTGGGATTGTAGTTCAATTGGTCAGAGCACCGCCCTGTCAAGGCGGAAGCTGCGGGTTCGAGCCCCGTCAGTCCCGATGGATACAAATCCAATAAAAAAGACATCCATTCATTTTTTGTGTGAAAGGGAATCAAAAGAATAAACAAAATCTTATTCCTAATAGGGATATCTTCTTCTTTTTTTTCTTTTTTCATGTAAGGTAAAGGTTTTGACAAAAAAATAAAAGGAAATTTGGAATTGCATCAAAAAGAAATGTTTTTTTGGTTTTTTTTAGTATGGATAAAAGATCTTCCTATGTTATACTATTTAATTCTCGACGATGAGTCGATTTGATAGCTCAGATATTGTTATTCGTGATATTGATGCGATTTAATATCATCGAAATCTAATTTATACCATTGTTGAATTTAATTTATCGATGAAAGATTTAGCATCTATATTCTATGGGATTAAATCCCTAATTTTTTATTGTAAATCGAAGAGAAATAAAACATATATAGAGATTATGGAAGTAAATATTCTCGCATTTATTGCTACTGCACTGTTTATTCTAGTTCCTACTGCTTTTTTACTTATAATTTACGTAAAAACGGTAAGTAAAAGTGACTAATTTCGTTTAAATATTAGTTCTTAATATTAATATGACTCCCAAATTTTTATCAATATAATCAATGATTTAATAAAAAAAATGAAAAAGGTTTTCATTTTAGGGTCTTAGTCTAAGAAAAATGATCGGACTACAATCAGTGTCATCCAGATAGTAGAAATAGATTGACTTTCTACTATCTGGATTTTATAGAATTGCGTTCAAAATTTTTTCATTTTTTTCTTAGTTTCATCTACTTAATTTGTATTGATTCCAAGAAATCTGAAATAATCAAAAAACAACTATTATTCTTCCGATTCCAATTTTTTTAGATTTCGGATTCTTTTTACAATCTCAATATGATTTAAAAAAAGAGGGAGGGGTAAAAAAGTAGGAATGGGGGCTACGCGGTCCCTCATTTTATATATATAGGTAAGAGTCAGTTCATCGAAATAGATTACAAAGAATTCGGTTGGAATAGGAATGCATTTCCTATTATTTTGGATTCCCTTGTTAATTTTTTCAAAATACGAATAAATATGGGAATAATTTAAATATTTGTATTTGTTTGATTGAAAGAGTATTTTTTATTTCTACAATAGACATAGAATACATTAGACCACTAGAATATAATAGAACTCTGAAATGCAGATATATTTTTAATTTGAATAAAATTAATTAGTATAATATAAATTAAATACTCTAATTCAACAGTTCCAAAATGTAATCAAAACCCGCACAAAATGGGTACTTTGATCCCTTAAACTCAATTATTAGTACCCTTATAGTCCACTTCTTCCCCATACTACGAGGGAAAGGGAAAATGAAAAAACTACCATTAAAGCAGCCCAAGCAAGACTTACGATATCCATGTAAATTTTGTCTCCTATCTCTATCAATATGAAGGAATTATTTCATTATTGTTCAAAAATATTTCTTCGATTATTTTAATTTGTATTATTAACTAAAAATACAAGACAAGAATATAAAAATATTATAATAATAGTGGAATTGCTGGTACAGAGTCAAAAAAAATAGAATATAGAATCAAGACATATTAATTTGCAAACTTATATTCTTCTTTCTATTTGAAAAAATCACTTAATGTCTCCCGATTCGTTCTCTAAAATAATCGGAAGATATCTTTACGATCCATTTTTTTTTTTTTACTAGAGGTTGGTGAAGAGAAAGATTTTTTGATTTTTTATTATATTTCGTTTCGATTTTATATTTATATTAGAATATATAAAATTTTAGAATTTTATTAGAATATCTATATAGATCTATATATATATAGATCTACTTTTAAGAAAGCAAATTAGCTAAATTAACTATTCAATCTAACTAATCTAACTAATATTGATTAAATGCGGAAGCGCTCATATACATACTTTATATCAGTCTGTATACAAGGTTTTTCTTCCACTCCTTCTCTAACTAAAAATGGAATTCTCTATACGACTTATCCAATCTAATTCAAGACTCGGTAAGTAGACATACACTACAATAGTTGTGTAGTGAAAGAACTATCATTTCAAAATGGATTGATTCCTTTTCACTATTCGAATCTTTCCTTGAATTCGAAACGAAAAGATTTACAGTATTTTTTCGAACAAACCTCCCGATTCTTATAATTTAGAATCAAACAAGTCTTAAGACTCCTTTTCACTCACTAGCTTCTGTTGTAAAAAAGTTTTCTATATCTATAAAAAAACGTAATACAATATTTAATTAAATTTGAAACCTCTTGTCGATAAGGCGACACCCGGATTTGAACTGGGGAAAAAGGATTTGCAGTCCCCCGCCTTACCACTCGGCCATGCCGCCAAATAGATATATATGAAGTGTATAAAAATACCCCCCCTTTTTTTCTATTGAAATGAAAAAAAAGCTTACACCTTCTGTCACATCCGATAAAAATCTTGAGACAAATCGCAACCATTAACTATTCATTATTTGAATGATTCTTGAATATTTGAATCTAGAATGGTTTTTTTTTATTAATGAGATACTTAATGAGATAAGAAAATCAAAGTTGATACATAACCAATCCATATTGCTTTTTAATTGAAAAAAAAACCATCTTCATTCCAATTATAGCAGCAATTGTCAGTATATGTAAACCCTAGAACATAAATTTGAATTGTTACACAAATATTATCTAATCAGGTATCTTATCCATATATATATACTATATGGAATTCTCAGGAAATTCTCGTGCTTCTCCCTTTTTTTTTAATTTTTATATTAAATAGATTGAATATAAAAATTGTAAAAATTAACACGACATGTTATGTGTTGTCCCGAACGAATATGACTGCAATAAAGTTAGAGACGGATCTATCTATATCTATCTATAACTGGAATTAGATCTATGCGTGTTAAATAAATACAAGCCTTATTACATTACACACTCTAATCGTATTCTCCAAAAATAGTTAAAAATATCTCTTTTCTTTGTGAATTCCTTCCTTCGTTTAAAATTCTATTTTCTTTCTCTTTTCATAATAGGTATTTCATACACGGGGTTAGGTAAAATTTCATGTAATTCAGTAAAAAGAACAAAAATTCCATTATTGCTAAATCGATTCATGTGATTTGATAAAGAATGATAGCAAATCGTGGAATATTTTTCTATAAAATTCACAGGTAAATTGAAAATGCTTGGGGGTGGAAATGAAGGAATGTCTACACTACCTGGATTGAATCAGATACAATTTGAAGGGTTTTGTAGGTTCATTGATCAGGGCTTAATAGAAGGGCTTTTTAAGTTTCCAAAAATTGAGGATACAGATCAAGAAATTGAATTTCAATTATTTGTAGAAACATATCAATTATTAGAACCCTCGATAAATGAAAAAGATGCTGTATATGAATCGCTTACATATTCTGCTGAATTATATATATCCGCGGGATTAATTTGGAAAAGTAGTAGGGACATACAAGAACAAACTATTTTTGTTGGAAACATTCCTCTAATGAATTCTCTGGGAACTTCTATAGTAAATGGAATATATAGAATTGTAATCAATCAAATATTGCAAAGCCCTGGTATCTATTACCGTTCAGAATTGGACCCTAACGGAATTTCGGTCTATACCGGCACCATAATATCAGATTGGGGGGGGAGATTAGAATTAGAGATTGATAGAAAAGCAAGGATATGGGCTCGTGTGAGTAGGAAACAGAAAATATCTATTCTAGTTCTATCATCAGCTATGGGTTCGAATTTAAGCGAAATTCTAGAGAATGTTTGTTATCCTGAAATTTTCGTGTCTTTCCTAAATGATAAGGATAAAAAAAAAATAGGGTCAAAAGAAAATGCCATTTTGGAGTTTTATCGACAATTTGCTTGTGTTGGCGGAGATCCAGTCTTTTCTGAATCTTTATGTAAAGAATTACAAAAAAAATTTTTTCAACAAAGATGTGAATTAGGAAGGATTGGTCGACGAAATATGAACCAAAAGCTTAATCTTGATATACCTCAGAACAATACATTTCTGTTACCACGAGATATATTGACAGCTGCGGATCATTTGATTGGAATGAAATTTGGAATGGACATACTTGACGATATAAATCATTTGAAAAACAAACGTATTCGTTCCGTAGCAGATCTATTACAAGATCAATTTGGATTGGCCTTGGTTCGTTTAGAAAATATGGTTAGAGGAACCATATGTGGAGCAATTAGGCATAAATGGATACCAACTCCTCAGAATTTGGTGACTTCAACTCCATTAACAACTACTTATGAATCTTTTTTTGGATTACATCCATTATCTCAAGTTTTGGATCAAACCAATCCATTGACCCAAATAGTTCATGGGAGAAAATTGAGTTATTTGGGCCCCGGAGGATTGACAGGGCGAACTGCTAGTTTTCGGATACGAGATATCCACCCTAGTCACTATGGACGTATTTGTCCAATTGACACGTCTGAAGGAATTAATGTTGGACTTATTGGATCTCTAGCAATTCATGTGAGGATTGGTAGTTGGGGGTCTATAGAAAGTCCATTTTATGAAATATCTGAAAGATCAAAAAGAATACGCATGCTTTATTTATCACCAAGTAGAGATGAATACTATATGGTAGCAACAGGAAATTCTTTGGCACTTAATCGAGATATTCACGAGGAACAGATTGTTCCAGCCCGATACCGTCAAGAATTTCTTACGATTGCATGGGAACAGGTTAATCTTCGAAGTATTTTTCCCTTCCAATATTTTTCTATTGGAGCTTCTCTAATTCCTTTTATCGAACATAATGATGCGAATCGAGCTTTAATGAGTTCGAATATGCAACGTCAAGCAGTTCCGCTTTCTCGGTGCGAAAAATGCATTGTTGGAACTGGATTAGAACGTCAAGTAGCTTTAGATTCAGGGGTTTCCGCTATAGCCGAACACGAGGGAAACATCATTTATACCGATACTGACAAGATTTTTTTATTTGGTAATAGGGATACCCTAAGCATTCCATTAACTATATATCAACGTTCCAACAAAAATACTTGCATGCATCAAAAACCCCAGGTTCAGCGAGGTAAATACATTAAAAAGGGACAAATTTTAGCGGATGGTGCTGCTACAGTTGGCGGCGAACTCGCTTTGGGAAAAAACGTATTAGTAGCTTATATGCCATGGGAGGGTTACAATTCTGAAGATGCTGTACTCATTAGTGAACGTCTGATCTATGAAGATATTTATACTTCTTTTCACATACGGAAATATGATATTCAGACTCATATGACAAGCTATGGTTCTGAAAGAATCACTAATCAAATTCCACACCTAGAAGCCCATTTACTCCGAAATTTAGACAAAAATGGAATTGTGATCCTGGGGTCATGGGTAGAAACGGGCGATATTTTAGTGGGTAAATTAACGCCTCAAATAGCGAAAGAATCCTCGTATTCCCCGGAAGATAGATTATTACGAGCTATACTTGGCATTCAGGTATCCACCTCAAAGGAAACTTGTCTAAAACTACCTATAGGTGGTAGGGGTCGAGTTATTGATGTGAGATGGATCCAAAAAAAGGGAGGTTCCAGTTATAATCCAGAAACGATTCGTATATATATCTTACAGAAACGTGAAATTAAAGTAGGAGATAAAGTGGCCGGGAGACATGGAAATAAAGGTATCGTTTCAAAGATTTTGTCTAGACAAGATATGCCTTATTTGCAAGATGGAAGACCCGTTGATATGGTCTTCAATCCATTAGGGGTACCTTCACGAATGAATGTAGGACAAATATTTGAATGCTCACTCGGGTTAGCAGGAGGTATGCTGGATAGACATTATCGAATAACACCTTTCGATGAGAGATATGAACAAGAAGCTTCAAGAAAACTAGTGTTTTCTGAATTATATGAAGCCAGTAAACAA